TTTTCTAGGATTCGACTCCGTACCACCAAAGAATTGAGTCGCACACTGGAAAGATAGCCCAAAAAGTTGATAGAGTACTTGTCTAAGTGCTTTAGATGAACCTTTCCGGAGTGAGATGATATGTGAAAATGCCATTGCCATAAACTGACAAGATAATATTGCCATTTATTCATTAGAAGAGGCGTATCCTTTGACGCTAGAATGAATTTTCCTTGATATCTAACATAATGCATGAAAGGATCCTTGAACAACCCTAAGATGTCCTGAAAATTTTTAGCAAAGACTTCGACAAGATGTTCGACTTTTCCATAGAAATACATTCGCTGAACGAGGGCTCGAGAGGATGTTGATCGTAAATGAGACAATTGGTTACAGAGAAAAAAGAGGATAGATTCATATTCATATACATGAGAATTATATAGAAACAATAACAATCTTGGATTCCTTTTAAAAAAATCAGAAATAAAGTTCTTTGAAGTACTAAGACTGTTTGAATTAAAATACTCGTGGAGAAAGAACCGTAATAAATGTAAAGAAGAGGCATCCTTTACCCAGTAGCGAAGTAGTTGAACCAAAATTTCGGGACAAATGGGGTGGGGTATTCGTACATCTAACACAAAATTTAAATGTAACAATTTGTCCTCGAAAAAAGGAAATATTGAATGAATTGATTGAAAATTATGAGATTTGTCAATTTCTTTCCCTTCTAAAAAAGCTAACAACGATAGGGAAAATGGAATTTCCACCACGACAGCAAATCCTTCTGATATAATTTGCGAATACAATGGGCTGTTATGCCCAAAAAAGGGATTTTGGTTAGAATCATTAGCAGAAATACTCACCAGAATCCGTTGATACATTCGAGTAATTAAACGTTTCACACTTAGTGAACTAGATTTATTGTCATAAACCCCACTTTCCGATGACATCATCGAGCTATTTAAACCACGATCATGAGCAAGCGCATAAATATACTCCCGAAAAATAAGTGGGTATAGGAAATCATGTTGTTGCGATCTATCTAGTTCGAAATAGACTTGAAATTCCTTCATTTGAAATTCGATAAAAAAAAAACAAAGGTAAGGGATTTAGTGAGCGATCAAACGATACATAGTGCGATACGGTGAAAACAAAGTATTGTAGTAAAAAAAAAGTGGATACCTTGAAAACGAGTCGACTCATTACTGGATTCTCTATCCTATCATTTCCAGTTAATTTAATTGGTTGATCTTTGTTATAATCTAACAAAATGGTTAGAAACCTTTTATTTTTTCACTCCAATCGCTCTTTTGATTTTGGAAAAAACAACTATCTTTATCAATATACTGCTTCTTATACACATTCATCTCCAATTCCTTATAAGATAAGGCCTCAGGAATACTTAGGACTCATTAAAAAATTGATAATCCACCCATGGGTCATGGGAAACCCTTCCCCGCGTTAGGAACTAATATCTTTTTAACGTTTAATTAGATCAGATAATCATTCAAATTAAGAACCGAAGCTCGTTACTTTTTGTTTTCCTATAATTGGAACCCCAGAGCTCTATCCATTTATTCACTCGACCCAACTTAGATAAAATTTATTTTGTTCCACGCCAAGACTTCAAACTTGGTTTTTTAGCGATTGAACAAGAATAAAACATTCTAAAAATTATCCATTGATACGACATGCTGTTTTTTCCATTCATTCCTTTCAGGATCAGTCGTGGTCTTACAAACTCTCCCGAAGATTTGGACGAATCTTTTGGTTCATAGAAATGTGTAAAAGACGCCAGCCGTACTTAAAAGCCGAGTACTCTACCGTTGAGTTAGCAACCCCTAAAATTGGAATGGGTAGATAGAATCGGAATAAAAAAAATTCTACTTCATTCTGAACATCACAAGAAAAAAACAATGGGAATGGGGCGGAGATAAATCGAAATAGGTCCATTTCGCCCTGATCAAATTCTAAATTATATTTGTTCAATACACTATTGTCAATATGATATTGAATATCAAGATTGATAAAATACGAAAAAAAAAAAATTAGATCAATATTAGCGAAAAAGAATAGGTCTGAAGAGAACAAAAAGGGGGGATAGTAAAGAAAAAATTATACAAAACTAAATAAGACTGATCCACACCCTCTTTTTTTTTTGTTCTATTCCTTAATCGAATTTCGTTTGATTAAGAATCAGTTCTGTAAAAACCCCCGCTTTCTTTGAAATATCATAAACAGTGTCTGTAGGCTGGGCGCCCTTGTCAAGGAAATAGAGAATAGCAGGAACATTTAACTGGGTTTGATTATTTATCGGATCATAAAAACCCACTTTCCGAAGATCTCTTCCTTCTCTTCGAGATCGACCATCAATTGCAACGATTCGATAAACGGCGCATTGGGATAGATATCGATGAACAATACCCCCCCCTAGAAACGTATAAGAGGTTTTCTCCTCGTACGGCTCGAGAAAAACAAAAATGGTTAGAAGTGATAGTTATGCCTATGTATAGAATTAGAATAGAGAATTAGAATGCCAAATAGATCTATAAAATCATCAAATCCATTATAGATTGCAATCATTCTTTTTTCATTTTAAAAAGAAACAAAAAAAGCATTTGTACTCTCATAACTCAAGTTGGATACGTTTCAAAGCCCAAACGAAAATCCTTAGGCATTTCCTTTGTTGAGCGGTCTCAAGCCCCCTTTTTTGTTTGTCTCGTTTCGACTCAAATTTATTTTTGGATTCTTGATTCTGATCGAATTATTGAGACAGTTGAAAATGGTATTTCCTTGTTCGAGGATCCTTTATCTTTACTTTGAATCATTAGGTTTAGGCATTACTTCGGCGATCTTTAACGTTTTTTTTTTTTAAGGGCAGCAACACACCCCTTTTTTGATTTCTTTATATCAAAGAATCATACGAACAATTGATTCTTACCGGATACACTTTTGATGGAAACTTTTTCCCAATTCCAACAAATTTACCTCTTGCTTTTGGATTTCAAAATTGCCCAAATCTGATCCTTTCGATTTCGATATCGAAAATTTACTTACGAAGTTTTTTCCAACTTATTGATTGGTATTAACCCTAGATCCTTGCCCCTGAGAAATGAATAAATACTTTATACTCGAGCTCCGTCCTGTACTAGTTCCATTACCACCCACAAAAAATCGAGGCTTCTAATAGAACAGAAGAAAGAATGTCGAGCCAAGAGCCCATTCATATAAAATCGAAAAGGGTGGATGTAAAAAAAAATCCACAGTGGATCATGTATTTCAAGTCGCACGTTGCTTTCTACCACATCGTTTCAAACGAAGTTTTACCATAACATTCTCTAGTTTGGAACCGGTATGTAATTGATTCCATTATGGAATCATGAATAGTCATTGTTTTGGTCGCTACACAGTGGCTTTCCTTGTATATGAAGAGAATACTTAGGTTGTTAGTCTTTCATCCGGAATCCTGAAATGAAAGATCAAATCAGAATTACAAAAAAAATGGGCGGTTTACGTATCTATCAGGTTAGACTGAACAATTTTCGAAAGTAAGGGCTCACAAATCTTACAACAAAGAGAAAGAACGTTATCTCTGAAATAGAAGGAGAGCAATCCATTAGAAAATAAAGTAAAAAAAAGGAAATAGGCTATATGAATCACCCCCGTCTCAATAGTTATTCCAGACATTGACAATTATTCATTAAATGAAAAATGAAATGAGGCCCACGAAAAAATACTTAAATTTGGGGTTAGGGTAAAAAAGTGTAAAACGGGATTATTGGTAATAAGATTTGAACAGACACCAATATTTAAATAGGTATCGTTTATTTCTCACAAACTCTTATATATGCCCCCCCCCGACTTCTTTATGTGGGGGTGATGGTGATGAATCCTAACTAAAAAAAAACCATTTTACGGGATGTTAGACTCTAATTTTACGGGATGTTAGACTCTAATTTGTATAGATACAAAGACAAAAAGGCCCATATTAAGTCAGTAGTGCCTTTCTAATTTATTTTTGTTTATTTGAATCTAACCGAGTGTTACTTAAGAGACTTAATCCCGAATTCTATCAGTACCAGGAATGCCCTCTTTTTTAGAATTCCGAAATGAAAAGAGAATAGGTGGGGCTGTAAAACGATAGCACAAGGGGAGGCTTTCGCATTTCGATTTAGAATGGATTTTTGCGAATTCAACGCGATAGGGGACAAAAAGCTTTTCTACAAAATTAACTTCAATATGAAAGTGAAAGAAGGGGCCTACGCAAAAAAGGCCATCCAAGCCTTTTAATTATTAATTAAATAAAACTCTTGTGATCGACGTTTCCCGCTTGTGAGGACCATAAATGTATTCAGTTCCATTTTTGTATTATTTGAATTTGATTCAATTTGTGAAAAAAGGTCGGATTCAGAAAAGAAAAAAAAAAAAAATTATAAAAAAAAAAAGGGGGGGGGGGATTTCCATTTTTTATTCTGCCCGACCTGGGACGGAAGGATTCGAACCTCCGAATACCGGGACCAAAACCCGTTGCCTTACCACTTGGCGACGCCCCATTTCAATTTAGATTCGGTACTAATAAACAGTAATATTGGTATTGGTTGTTCGTCAATTCCAGTCCAAAGCCCTAAAATCCGATTAATGTTTTAGTGTTAGGATGTTGACACGCGTCGGTGTAAAATAAAACTGAATTTATTGATCATTACATAGAATTCAATTAAGATATTGTATGAAAGTATGATTTCTTCAATTCTCGTGTGAGAATTGAAGAATTTTGGTTTTGATTGGTTCAGTTCCAAGAAGTCCCTTTTTTGTCTACCTTACTTTCTTTTCTTACTTTTTATCTTCTATCAATAAGTTATTAATAACTCAATCAAAATACAATTATCTCCAAGAACAAAATTTTTGTTATGCTTAATATCTTTAGTTTAATGTATATCTGTATTAATTCTGCCCTTTTTTCGAGTTCGAGTAGTTTTTTATTCGCTAAATTGCCCGAGGCCTACGCTTTTTTGAATCCAATTGTAGATGTTATGCCAGTAATACCTGTTCTATTTTTGCTCTTAGCCTTTGTTTGGCAAGCTGCTGTAAGTTTTCGATGAGATCTTTAATATTGTGCTAGAAAAATTCACGATTTATTCGAGTTCGAGAAAAAACATTCTATTCTAACAATTGATAAGATCAGACGGGTCTTACAATATGAAGAACCCTCGCCTCAATTCAAACAATGAATTGCTCGGGGAGCCGGGATCTATTCGGATCCCCCCTTTGGGTTATTTGTTGGTTATGACCCTTTTTCACTGAAACCATATTAGATAGAGCCAACCACAATGTCGAATTCTAATTCGAATTGTGTGAATTGTATTTCTTAAAACCCCTTTCTATTTATAAATTCTATTTCTAAAATAAAATTCTAAAAAGAACTTGATTTCGTGATGTCAAAACAGGATATGTATTCTAAAAATTAAAAATAGAGAATCTATTCTCTTATCCCTTTTCCCCCAAAAACGGATTTGGAGATTGTGTAATGCTTACTCTCAAACTCTTTGTTTATACCGTAGTGATATTCTTTGTTTCTCTCTTCATCTTTGGATTCCTGTCTAATGATCCAGGGCGTAATCCCGGACGTGAAGAATAAAAAAGAAGTGGTTGCTTGCTTTATGTGTATAAATGTTCATAGGATTTTCTACGTTCCCCATCCGTTACTATTATAAAAAAAAAAGTCAAAGTGTTTGCTAAAGTGGAATTTGCAAGATACCAAACCATCGACCGAAACGGAAAGAGAGGGATTCGAACCCTCGGTACGAATAACTCGTACAACGGATTAGCAATCCGACGCTTTAATCCACTCAGCCATCTCTCCTAATCGAAAAGAAAAATAATCAGAATTCCTATGTTACATTACACAAAAAATAATGTTAGAAAAAGGCCCGTCTTTACTTTATTTTTTATCTTTTCTTTCTCTAGAATCTAAAGAAAGAAAAGATAAGATAATGGATTATATAGCTCATAGAAAATCGAGTTTATAGAATTTTTGATTTATTTTATTATATAAATAGCTATAACTTTTATCAGCAATTCTATTTCTATCATTTCTAGAAAATAAATAAAAAAAAAAAAGAAAACATTCGAAAGAGATAAAATCGAAAAAAAAAAGAAAAAGAATATCTCTTTAATGTCGGTCAACGGGGCCCTTTTTATTTCCACTTCCACGGCCTGGCCTGGGCAGTACCCAGCCGGGCCGGCCCTTTTTTTGTTCGAATGAACCGTACCGCCGAACCTTAGAAAAACGCAAACCGTACCAGAAAAAAAGAAATCTTTTTTTTTTGATTTGACAACCAAAAAATGAAATACAAAAAATGAAATACTTGCTATTGTATTCAAAAAATAATACAAAAAAGGACCATTTCCACTCCTATGATGATCTAGAATTCAAATCAAAGTGTCATTTCTTATTATTCTTTCGTTTGTTTTTGTATTTCCATTTATTTGACTTTTACTAAAAAAAAAGAACTATGGATTTTTTCAAAAATCCATTTGTTTTTGTGTTATTACTTAAGTTGTTTTGTCGAGCCGTATCTGTCAAAACTCGTCCAACAAAATAATTTATTTTGAATTATGAAATTTCGTTATTTAAACGACAAAACTTTTTCTTTCCAAATTGCACAAGGACTCCTGACAAAGACGTCGACGTTCTAATTTCGAATTTTAATTTCATGATTATTTTTAATTTATGTCCTATCTTAATTCCGTCCGACTCTCGTGTTCGACAAATGGACCTTTTTTATACAATAATCTCATTGTAGCGGGTATAGTTTAGTGGTAAAAGTGTGATTCGTTCAATTACTACCCTTAATAGTTAAGGGATCCTTCAGTTTAATTGATATTCCAATCAAAAACAAAAACTTTATTTCTTAAAAGGATGAAATTTGAATCCTTTCACTCTAAATTTTGAATCAAAGATTCGGGGAAAAATATCCGTTTTCGTGATTTGTATCCAAGGACCCATTTGGATTATGAAATTGCGAAACAAAAATTTTTTTTTTGAATTGGATCAATACTGCCAATTTTTTAAGCAATTTTTTAAGTATAAGTAAAGAATCCATGGATAAAGATCGAAAAGTGGAGTTCGAATCGTAACTAAATCTTCAATTTAGGTTTTTTATAGGTTAGATTGAAGCAAAATAGCTATTAAATGGTGTCTTTAGTTTACTAAAGACATCAATATATTCATATTCTATTTTTTGATTTAATTTTAGCTCGGGAGAAACAAAAAAAGCTTTTCCTAAGGATTGTATCAAATAGAAATAGAGAACGAAGTAACTAGAAGGATTGGTATTATTATAATACCACTCTTCTAGAAGGATCATCTAGAAAGCGACTTGTTTTGAATTCATTCAGACAAAAAAGCAGACATAGATGTTATGGGTCGAATTTTGTTATTGTGCTCCCGGCTTCTATCGGGAAATATGTCAATCTTCCATAAAGGAGCCGAATGACCCCAAAGTTTCATGTTCGGTTTTG